TTGGGTGGGGAAAGGTCCGGAATTAAAAACTTCGGATTCTGAGGAAAAAGAGGCAAAAGAAAAGGAAAAAACAAAGGAAGAGAAAAAGGAAGAGAATGAACGGATAGCAATAGCAGAAAATTGGGATACTATTATATTTGCTCAAGCAATAAGAGGTTCTATGTTAGTAACACAATCGATTCTTAGAAAATACATCGTATTGCCTTCATTGATAATAGCTAAAAATTTCGGCCGTATGTTATTATTTCAATTCCCCGAGTGGTACGAGGATTGGAAGGAGTGGAATAGAGAAATGCATGTTAAATGCACCTATAATGGTGTTCAATTATCAGAAACAGAATTTCCGAAAGACTGGCTAACAGACGGTATTCAAATAAAGATCCTATTTCCTTTCTGTCTGAAACCTTGGCACAGATCTAAGCTACGATTCGATCATAGAGATCGAATGAAAAAGAAAGGAAAAAAAGAAAATTTTGGTTTTTTAACAGTCTGGGGGATGGAAACTGAACTACCTTTTGGTTCTCCCCGAAAACGACCTTCCTTTTTTGACCCCATTTGGAAAGAACTCGAAAAAAAAATTAGAAAAGTGAAAAAGAAATGTTTTCTAGTTCTAAGAGCTTTAGGAGAAAGAAAAAAATGGTTTCTAAGGGTCTTAAAAGAAAAAACAAGATGGATTCTCAAAACAGTTCTATTTATAAAAAGAATAATAAAAGAGTTTGCAAAAGTAAATCCAATTTTCTTATTTGGATTGAGGAAAGTATATGAACCGAATGAAAATAGAAAAGATTCTATAATTAGTAATAAGATTAACCATGAATCGATCATTCGAATTAGATCTGTGGATTGGACAAATTATTCACTGACAGAAAAAAAAATGAAGGATCTGGCTGATAGGACAACCACAATCCGAAATAAAATAGAAAGGATTACAAAAGACAAGAGAAAAATATTTCTAACTCCAAATAGAAAGATTAGTCCTAACGAGACAGGTTGTGATGATAAAAGATCGGAATCACAGAAACATATTTGGCAGATATCAAAAAGAGGAGGCGCCCGATTAATACGTAAATGGCACTATTTTATGAAATCTTTCATTGAAAGAATCTATATGGATATCTTTCTATGTAACATTAATATTCCCAGAATAAATGCACAACTTTTCCTTGAATTTGAATCAACAAAAAAAATTATCGACAAAGACATTTACAATGATGAAAGAAATAAAGAAGGAATTGATGAAACAAATCAAAATGCAATTCACTTTATTTCGACTATAAAAAAGTCTCTTTCTAATATTAGTAATAAGAAATCACAGATTTATTGTGACTTATCTTCCTTGTCCCAAGCATATGTATTTTACAATTTATCACAAATCCAAATTATTAATAAGTATTACTTGAGATCTGTACTTCAATATCGCGGAGCATATCTTTTTCTTAAGGATAGAATAAAGAACCATTTTGGGACACGAGGAATATTGGATGCCAAATCAAGGTCTAAGAAACTTCCGAATTCTGGAATGAATGAATGGAAAAATTGGTTAAGGAGTCATTATCAATACAATTTATCTCAGACTAGATGGTCTAAATTAGTACCGCAAAAATGGCGAAATAGAGTCAATCAACGTCGTATGATTCAAAATAAAGACTCAAAAAAAGATTCATATGAAAAAGAAAAAGACCAATTAATTCATTACGAGAAACAAAATAATTATGTAGTGAACTCATTACCGAGTCAAAAAGAAAAATTTAAAAAACACTACAGATATGATCTTTTATCACATAAATATATTCATTATGAAGACAGGAAGGACTCATATATTTATGGATCGCCATTCCAAGTAAATGGAGACCGAGAGATTCCATATAATTACAACATGCCTAAACCCGAATCATTTTATGTACCCGGGGGTATAGCTATTAATGATTATCTAGGGGAAGGGTCTATTATTGATACGGGGAAAAATCCGGATAGAAAATATTTGGAGTGGAGAATTCTCAATTTTTTTCTTAGAAAGAATATCGATATTGAGATTTGGACCGATATAGATACTGGAACCAACATTAATAAAAATACTAAGACTGGGACTAATGATTATCAAATAATTGATAAGAAAGATCTTTTTTATCTCACGATTCATCAAGAAATCAACCCATCCAATCAAAAAAAAACCTTTTTTTTTGATTGGATGGGAATGAATGAAGAAATGCTACATCGTCCCATATCGAATCTAGAACCCTGGTTCTTCTCAGAATTTGTGCTACTTTATGATGCATATAAGATTAAACCGTGGATCATACCAATCAAATTACTTATTTTCAATTTGAATGGAAATGAAAACGTTAGTGAAAATAAAAACATCAACAGAAATCAAAAAAAGGATCTTCGTCTATCATCTAATCAAAAAGAATATCTTGAATTAGAGAATCGAAATCAAGAAGAAAAAGAACAGCTGGGTCAAGGGAATCTTGGATCAGATCCACGAAACCGACAAAAAGATCTTGAAAAAGATTCCGCGGAATCAGACATTAAAAAACGTAGAAAGAAAAGACAATCCAAGAGCAATAAGGAAGCGGAACTAGATTTCTTCCTGAAAAGGTATTTGCTTTTTCAATTGAGATGGGATGATCCTTTGAATCAAAGAATGATCAATAATATCAAGGTATATTGTCTCCTGCTTAGGCTGATAAATCCAAGGGAAATTGCTATATCCTCTATTCAAAGAGGAGAAATGCGCCTGGATGTAATGCTGATTCAGAAGGATCTAACTCTTACAGAATTGATAAAAAGGGGAATATTGATTATCGAACCGGTTCGTCTGTCTATAAAATGGGATGGACAATGGATTATGTATCAAACCATAAGTATTTCATTGGTCCATAAGAATAAGTACCAAACTAATCGAATATGCCGAGAAAAAAAATATGTTGATGAAGATTATTTCGATAGATCCATTGCACAACATGGAAAGGTACTTGTGAATGGAGATGAAAATCATTATGCTTTGCTTGTTCCTGAAAATATTCCATCTCCTAGACGTCGTAGAGAATTGAGAATTCTAATTTGTTTGAATTCCGAGAATGAGAATGTTGTGAATAGAAATTCAGTATTTTTCAATCGAAACAGCGTAAGGAACTGTGTGCAATTTTTGGATGAGGACAAGCATTTTGATACAGATATAAATAAATTTATCCAATTAAAATTGTTTCTTTGGCCCAATTATCGATTAGAAGATTTAGCTTGTATGAATCGCTACTGGTTTGATACCAATAATGGCAGTCGTTTCAGTATGTCAAGGATACATATGTATCCACGAATCAGAATTAGTTGATGGTGGATTTCCTATATATCTATATCACGTGTCATATCCGGTATATAAAGGTATACAAATGTACACACACGTTGTATTACATTAGATTCTGATACATGATACTGATTCAATGATGTATCATATCAATTGGATCTAGGAATGAATCGGCAGAATTTTCTTAAGTCCCAATCATTCCCTTTTGTGGGTGTAGAAATGTACCATTTCCTTCTATCGAATCCAATTTTCAATTGGATTCGATAGAAAGTAGTCTATGAATAAATCCAGATTATTTTATTGTGTGTACCAGATCTAAATGACTGGCATTATTATTATTCCTGATCGGTAAAATCCATATCTGTGGAAAAGAAAGAAAAAAAAGAGAGAGAGAAGAATTCTTTTTATGGTAAAAAATTCATTCATCTCAGTTATTCCGCAAGAAGAAAAAGAAAAAAACAAAGGATCTGTTGAATTTCAAGTATTCAGTTTCACCAATAAGATACGGAGACTTACTTCACATTTGGAATTGCACAGAAAAGACTATTTATCTCAGAGAGGTCTGCGGAAAATTCTGGGAAAACGTCAACGTATACTGGCTTATTTGTCAAAGAAAAATAGAGTACGTTATAAAGAATTAATTGGTCAGTTGGATATTCGGGAACCAAAAACTCGTTAATTTGAAAATTCGTTTGAATTATTTGCTTTATTAGATCTTGAATTTTGATGAACCTCGTTTCGTTTTCAGCAATTCATGAAATAATGAATCGGGGAAGAAAACATATGACTGTACCGGATATAAGAAAAGACTTCATGATAGTCAATATGGGTCCTCACCACCCATCAATGCATGGTGTTCTTCGACTCATCGTTACTCTAGATGGTGAAGATGTTATTGATTGTGAACCCGTATTGGGTTATTTACACAGAGGGATGGAAAAAATTGCGGAAAACCGAACAATTATACAGTATCTACCTTACGTAACACGTTGGGATTATTTAGCTACTATGTTCACAGAGGCAATAACGGTAAATGCACCAGAACAATTGGGAAATATTCAAGTACCTAAAAGAGCCAGCTATATCAGAGTCATTATGCTGGAGTTGAGTCGTATAGCTTCTCATTTGTTATGGCTTGGGCCTTTTATGGCGGATATCGGTGCACAGACTCCTTTCTTCTATATTTTCAGAGAGAGGGAATTGCTATATGATCTATTCGAAGCTGCCACAGGTATGCGAATGATGCATAATTATTTCCGTATCGGGGGAGTAGCTGCTGATCTACCTCATGGCTGGATAGATAAATGTTTTGATTTCTGCGATTATTCTTTAACAGGAGTTGTTGAATATCAAAAGCTTATTACGCGGAATCCCATTTTTTTGGAACGAGTTGAAGGAGTGGGCATTATTGGTGGAGAGGAAGCAATAAATTGGGGTTTATCAGGACCAATGCTACGAGCTTCCGGAATGCAATGGGATCTTCGTAAAGTTGATCATTATGAGTGTTACGATGAATTCGATTGGGAAGTCCAATGGCAAAAAGAAGGAGACTCATTAGCTCGTTATTTAGTACGAATCAGTGAAATGGCGGAATCCATAAAAATTATTCAACAGGCTCTGGAAGGAATTCCGGGGGGGCCCTATGAGAATTTAGAAGTCCGTCGCTTTGATAAAGCAAAGGATTCCGAATGGAATG